CAATTCAAAGTGTCTTGCATTTGCCGATGTAGTTGCCGACAACAGCTTCTTATGAGCCTGAATGGCATCTACCCAGCTGAAGATTTTGTTAAACGTAATTAACTATTCGAGCTCAGAGCGATGAAAAAAGCATTTTCGGGAGGGGAAAGAGGAAAGCGTCAGTCAGCCTTAAGGTATGGAATCGGCATTCTCGTTAGCTTTTTTAGTTGAGGTAAGGCCAGCAAGTTCGTTCCTTGGCCTCTTAGTTTAAGCTCTTGGATGATCTAATCCGGATAGACAGTCCAGCAGGTAAGCTAAAGCTTGACTATAATTTGATCTCCCAGCAAGTAGTCCGATTAGAGTCAGTCAGGTAGTGAGTTAGGGCGCTCTTAGCCTTTCTTTGCTTGATTTCCATTCTTATCTCATCTATCTTGGATTTCGCCCCTTGAGAAAAGGGATTCTCAAAAAGAGTTGACCAGGCCTTGTAGAAGCGAAGATCGATGTCCGTCCCAGTCTCATTCAACCAGGACCGTGGACCTACTCCTTTCATGCCTCACCCAAAATACATCCACTCTGTAAGGGGATTCTAAGAGAACTCTTGTCTAGGAGTCAAAAAGAGGTGGAACTTATATTCTATATATAAGCTATTTCGCGCTGAGCGAGGCTGCTTTCCCTCCTAACTAACGAGTAAGAAGTCAAACCAGATATTAATTGAAGGAGCAGATATGCGAAAGTCTATCCTACTCAAAGTGGTCTCATGGAATTACGACACTAATGATCAAGCTAAAGAATCAGCGCAGACAGTTTCCAATCTGGCCGGGCTGCTCTCGCTGGGGAAGGCCGGTGAATAACTTCCCTCGATAGAAGATGTAGTAACTGTGGCTAGTCTAGCTGGGCTGGTTGTGCTGCCAGTTTCTCTCTTATCTGTCAGATGGGAAGGGAATTGGCCTTATGACTGACTGCAGCAATTGGAAAGAAAACGACTCTTTCTTTGGCTTAACAAGATAGAGAGCTGGCTGACTTTTCTTTTCCGGGGGACTGATGTAAAGGCTTTAAAAGGGCACCCACTGCGTATAAGAGAACTCCCAAGCTTTCTCCTAAGAGAACTCAAAAATGGCTTAAAGGTTTCTTGCTTGGCTGTAACAGAACTCCCAAAGAAACCCCTACTTTTGATTTAGTTTATTCCTAGCTCCTTCTGGCTTGAAAACTGCTTTCAAACTTCCTTGCTTACTGACTTCATTGCCCTAGAAGAATCCTATAAACTGCTTGCCTATAGTACTTTCTGGTCTTGCTTGATAACTAGCCTGCACCCCATTATCTCCTATCGACTGCATTCGATTGATCGTATGGATCACCGAAAAAGGAGATTTCCACTTATACAACTAGAACTCAAAACCCAGAAAAATAGTTGAAGAAATTCTTCAACTAGATAGCACTAAAACAACTGGCTATGTAAGGAAGGAAACCTATGTCGTAAATAGAATCAAATTCAGCCTATACAACTGCATGGGAGCACTTATGACTAAAAAGAAATGCATGACTCGGCCTATAGCTTGACTTTAGGCTAAGCCTTTCTCTAGAATCCTGGGAACCTTAGAACCTTGGGAGAGATTCCCTACTGCCTTAGGAAATCAAACAGCTATCCCTGCTTGAGAAAGTGTTTTAAACTCACTTGCTTAGAATACTCCTGGCTCTCACGCTGGAACGAAAGTCGCTCTACTGTAAAGTGGAGGAACGAAAACTCAAACCGCAGAGAAGAGGTCAGGGAAGGAAAAGCAGAGACAACCGCATGGAAGCAAACTGGAACTAGGCCTTCAACCGGCTCGAAAGCATTAGGAATGGGAGAAAGTACCTCAAGGCCTTAGCAGCATTCCTTTACAACAATAGGGAATGGAACTAGAACTCTAACTGGCATTGGATCTAAAACCCCAAGGAAAGAAAAGTCTCTCTTAGCCCTATAACCTTCTTGCCTGGCCTACTATATAGCCTGATAGATTGGCCTTGCCAGCGTAGGATTCCCCCGCACCCCCTGTAAAATGCCCGCTATCAATAATAGCTTTAGGCATGAGAAAAAAAAGGTTTCACACCTATACACCCAGATCCTCCATCCATATAAGCTTGCTTTTTTTCTTTACTTACGATTACGATCAGGGACATATAAATCATAAGCCAGAAGGAAAGAAACTCACTTACACCTTATTATCCGATGCAAAAGCATAAGCTCGCTCAAGCAAGAAAGCAAAATCAGTCTTTGCTCCGGGAAATCAAATTCCTTGCTTCTTGAGCTGGTACAAGAACTAAAGCAAAAAGGAGTTCACCTGATTAAGACGATAGGGCTATGCTGGAAATGAACCCCCTCGCTCTCAGTTACTCCCTCTGCTCCGTCCCTTTCACCGAAGGAAGGTGCTTTTCTAGCGTGAAGTGAGACAGCAATGCCCGGGAAAAGCATGAATAGAAGGAGAAAGAGCAAGAATAGCAAGAGCAATTCGTACTCTTACAGTTTACCCTTAGCCGGAGCACTTGCTAACACACTAGTATGGAATGGAAAGAGCGGATTCAAGCTTTGAGAAGAAGAATCAATCACCAATGCTTCTAGACCCCAATTACCAGTCACTCGAGATAGGACTTCTCCGACCTCCATGGTTACCGGCTTCGAAGACTTGGACGGAGGGGAAGACAAGTCAACTCAAGAATACACTGCTTTGACATCCTCAAGTGACAAATAAAGGGGAGGAACTGAACTACCTTACACTTATTGGAATCCCTAGACTACTGATAGAAAGAATTTCCAACTCGACGGAATAAATCTAGCAAGAGAAAGAAAGGATGAAAGAAAGACATACGAATTCCCTTCTAAAGGGGCCTAGGTAATAGCCTAAAAAAAAAAAAAAATCAGGAATTGCTCCGGAGATGCGTTCTTCGAACTCTTCATTGGCAACCGAAGAAGAAGGAAGCTAAACAATGGGTCTTTCTTTGCTCTTGAGTGTGGGGAGTTCGTCAACTTCAGTCTGCACTGCCTCTGGACTAATGATTCTTTCCTTCTCTGAGCTCCGGTGTGCTCCACAGTGACTGATTGAGCAACAAGAGTAATACCCGAAGCAGCTAGCAGTTTTTCTGTCTGAGGTTCTGCTTCCCTGGCAGAAGCCTCAACCTGAACCTCCTCTGGAGCAGCCTCTACCGATAGTTGTTCCCTATCTCGACCTTCGGTGGGTGCTATAGCAGGAGGCTGTCTGTCATCAGGGACGTTGTTTTCAGCATTTTCTGGTGGGCTCTCTGTGTGCAAATCTACATCTATCCTGGAGGCTTCGTTGCCGCCAACCTGTGCATCATTCTTTTCTGCAGCATCTCCCACATCTTCAGCAGTTGGAGCTGCTACTTCTTTTCTTCCTCACTGGTTGATGACTTGGCCGTGCTAGTGGCTTCAATGGCCTCATCCTGGACAATTAGTTCAACACTACTCGTTTTGTTGGCAATGGTTCTTCAACGATTGGAATGGTTGCTTGTTCTCCTTCCAACCTCTCCGGAACCATTTTTGCCATAGCCTCTAAGACCATGGCCGGAGTGCTTCTTGCTATTGGCTTCGGCTGGATATGTTCATCGCCACTGGCATCATGCACATGGATGGTTTGCTCCTGAGCAACTGGTTCCACAGTTTCTTTCTTCGCAGCCATCTTTGCTTCTTGCTCAGCAGCCTCCTTTCTTTCTGCGGCCTCAAAGTCTTCTTTATGTTATACGTAGCAACTCTTCTTGTTCAATCCTTTAATCGGAACGACGAGAGAGTGACTAAGCCGAAAAGGCCAATAGCATTTTCTCTAGCAAGTGTATTCAAAATACCACTATATGAGAATGAGATAAAGCCTCAGCTTTTTTCGCCGTTTCGTTTGTTTACACCTTCCTTTTGAACTCAGCTTTCACGTCTTTAATCCTCGATTGAGCTAGTCACTGGCGAACGCTTCCAAAAGAGACCTACCTCTACTCTAAACAAGAGCCTTCGGGTATCAGACTAGCTTAAAAACGTAGTACGTAAGGATATAGTTCCTTTCCTCAAAACCAGTCATCCGAGTGTGGCCCTGCGACATGTGCCATATTTAGGTTGCTTGCGACTGAGACTTTTAGGGATTATTTCCATCTTCCCTTAATTAAGGGATTTAGATAACATCCAGTCGGGAAAGAGCCACTACTTGGTTCAATAATTAATTGAAGGAAAATTAGATTCCTCTTCGACATCAGATTCTTATCCTCTTTTCCGGGGGAAATGATGTTTTATTCTCTACGGCCCAAGGAAAAAAGTGGTCTGCTTTATTGAATCTTATTTCAGCAAGGGGTGTCGCTTTCGTTTTCAATAAGGACGTTTAGTAGGAGGTACTTGCCCTTAGAACCATAAACATTTGCGAGTCGCCTTTTTACATGAAAGGTGGGTAGGGGATCTTAATACTGCCAAAGAGCTCGAGTAGATTCATGAATGTCCTGGAATTTCAGTATGGGCTTAACAGGTCGAGAGAGTCTTATGCCGCGCAATCTCTTGCCGAATCTATTTATACTATGTTAAATCCATAACTCGAGAACACACATTTGCGAATCCGGCCCTCTTTCGTTCGTCGTGATTGCTTTGATTGCTCTGAAAACACCCCCTCTCACTCAGGGGTAGCGATCAGATCTTCCTGCTTCAGCGGTTACGAATGGCGATTCTTACCACAAAATTAGACATTCCACTTTGAATGCTGTTTTCTTTCGCTTTGTTTTGGCTTCCATCCCTGAGCTTTAGCCCTTGCTTTCTTACGAAGAAGAGGCTTTCTCAGATCATATGGGGGAATAAAACTCAACAACCGGTCGTTCAAGTTCAAGAAGCAAATCTAGAAAAAGGGAAAAGTAAAAGACTTGGAGAAAGAAATAAACTTGGAATTTTGGCATAGAAGAAGAATTCATCCATATAAGAAACAAAGAAAAAGATTTCGTGGGGGTGGCGCTGGAGCCAGATCAATCCGACGCGGGATCTATAGGCTCCGAATATCCAGTTTAGG